CGGAACCTCAATATCCACCGGTTTATTAGCTAAATGACAATTGGCGCATACAATACGTCCAGTCGCTTCTCGTGGATTTTCATAACCCTGCTGTGCAAAAATGGGATATGCATTTGAAATGGATGTACGAGTGATGATATATATCATGAGCGATATGGAAATAGATCGAGTAATTTGTTCCTTTATCCAAGAAAAAGTATTTCTAGTTTGCATGGTCCAACCATTGATCCCGAAAATATATTTATACAATAAATTTGGGTAGGTCACTAATGGAGTTTCCTATCCACGATTCTGTTATTTACTGGAATAATTTGTTTTGACTCGATTAATATTAATATATATAGGAATATAGGATGAATCTCCGGGATGGGTAGAAATAGAAAGCGATTTTCAATGCTTTGCTTATGTACAACTGCAAAGTAAGAAACATTATAATTGGATTAGGTAGATAATTTTTCAGTCATTCATTGAATGATAAATCACTACAAGTGACGGAGATACGCGATTTAAATAACGGAAAATCCAATATTTTAAAATTGTATCTAGAATGACTGGAAAAGTGGAAACAAGGCCAGATATAATTTGATCATTATGAACAAATCCAAAATCCTTGTAGACAAAGCCAATCATCAGTTCCCAACCATGGGGCGAATGAAATCCGATACATAAATCAGTTAATAAAAGAAGAGAAAAAGCTTTTATTGTGTCACTTAAGTTATATAGGAATTCTTGAGCCCAAGAGTTAAGAATAACGAGTTCTTTATTACCCAAAATAGAATAACCACTTAGAATAATGAAACATATTATATTTGTCGAGAAGTGCAAAATCGTATGAATACGACCCTCGTTGTGTATCTTGATTAATTGGATTGTTTCTTTGTGAATTCCTATACGAAGGTTTTGTAGATGTGTCTCCGAGTATTCCTTGATCATTTCCTCTAAGAAGAGGAGTTCCTCTAATTCTATGAATTTTTCTAGAATACTCTTTTCTTCAAGATCATTCAAAAAAGTTTCGGATTGCCTAGTGTTCCACCAATTAGTAACCCATGATTCCAGACTTTTTTGAAAGGAGAGAGAAATCCACCAGGGCAAAAATACTATAGATGCAAGATATAAAAGAGGAGTGAATGCTTTCTTTTTTGCCATTTTTTCATCTGTGAATTGTTAATGAACCCATCTCATTCGTCGACTCTATGTAATCTAATATTTCTCTCACGCATCAGTTCTATTACAAGTTATCAAACCTATGAATCTATTCACTCTTTTTTATTTGTGATTTCGTGGTTAGGCCTTGAATCTAGAAAAAAATACGGAAAAAGATGAAAAATTCGAATGAATATATATGATATGAATAAATAATATAATAAAAATTGTTTCCCTATATCTCAATCAGTCAAATTCGAAGCATATATCTCTTTTCGATGAACGCCCGGAAAAACCACTTTAAATAATGAATATGAATAGTATTCAGATTTTGAGACAAAAGAACTCCTTTTCTATCATTCTCCTTTTCTATCATTCTCCTTTTCTATCATTATATAAAAAAACCCTCTAATATTTCGAAAAAATTTAACTGACTATGAGTAGTCATCGATAGAATAATTGAGGTAATTTTCTGAAAAATATTGTGAAAAATGAGTGACAAAAAACGACATAAATAAATTGGCTACATTATAAGAGATCCAAATTTTTCGTCATTAAGGAGCACAAAAAGTCTAAAAAGAAGCTTCAAAAAAATTACAAGATATGATCTATCTGAATCTAAAGTTTCAATTCCAACAACTAAAAAGGGGGAATTTCCTTATTTCGAAATGGTTGATTATGAGATTTTCTTTTTTTCTTATTTTTTTATTTAATATATAATTGAGTTGTGTATGTGTATATTTCGATACATATAAAAGATCCCCCAAAAAGGTTTTTTTATACTTGTTCTATATATGTCTGCTTTGACTCGAATGAATGTTCTGAAGAAACCTCAATTAAGTTATGTTATAGAAAAAGAGGATTCTTGCTTTTTTGCCCTCCCGCGAGAAAGCATTCATTTCTCAGCTGATTTCTTAAAATACTTCAATAGGTACACGCAAGAAATAAGCCAATTCAGCAGCTTTTTGTTCCATTTCCCGTGGAGTAAAATTCTCATCAGTACGAGTCAATGGAATGGCTCCCTGGCCTCTGATATCCATATAAAGGACACGACGAGCATAAATACCCTCTTTAACTTCTATTCTGACGGACTGAATATCTTTTATAAGAAATCGGAGGAAGACCCGACGATTTTTTCCAGGGAATCCCCAACGAAAGATACACACTATTCCGTCTTTTCTATCAAATCGATCATAACCACTACCTACATTCCACGAAATTGTGCACCACAAATAGGAGCTAATAAAAAGACCCGCGATCCCATAGAAAGACATCACAATCCCTTGTGGAAAAAAAACTATTTGCTGAGACGGAAATAAAGATATCAAATTTCTACCAAGATAACTCGAGGTTCCAACCAACAAGAATCCTAATGAACCTAAAAAAAGGATAACAGCCCAGCAGAAATTACTTGTTTTTCGAGCCCCCGTTATAGGTTCTATCCATATATGTTCTGATCGACAACTCATACTTGATCCGGTTGCTTTTTTTGGAATTGAGAGAATACCCCAAATGAATTTGCCGTTTATTTCCGAAGTAACTCGCATCAACTAGCACTAGTTTGATGTGAACCTTTAGGAGTAATTCATTAAATTGGTTAGATCTAAACTAATAACACACCCTTCGTATGACTCACTAAAGATAGCTACATGTATATAGATAGACCAACTTTACAGTTCAGCTATTCGCCGATTCGGGTCTATTTGAAACTAGCTAATAGCATTTTGGGGAGATTTCGACGGAAGCCTCTTATACCATATTTAGCTAAATGGATATCTGTGTTATGATACAAGCGTCAGTTTCAAAAAAAAAGAGAATATTTTGCGCCCTCGGCTCTAAACAATCTTGTTTTTTTGAACATGAAGAAATAAAGAAGCCATTGCGATTGCCGGAAATACTAGACCTACTAAAGGGACCAAAACAGAGGGAAAATTAAGAGTTGTCATAGAATGGGCACCTCGATTTACTATTTGTACCTGTTATTATTATTTAGATTTTATATTTATTATTTATAATATTATTTATAATATAAAGATATCTTATCTTATTATTATTATATATATATAATATATATAAAGATCTTACTTATATCTTATATATATATATATATATATTATTTAATTTATTTATTATACTTATATCTTACTTATATATATAATAAAAATATAATATATAATATATATATATAGTATTTATATTATAATAATAAAATTTGAATTTGACTTGATTATAATTTGATAATTCTAAATTGGAATTATTACTACTAAATTGGAATTATTACTACTTAAAATTTTTATTAATATCTATATCTATTAAGAATTAATTATTAATTAAAAATAATATAAGTATCTACTATCTAAGTCTAAGTGAGTATATAATGTAGTTTTTCATCTTTCTACATGAAAAATTTGAGAGGATATGGATGAGATATTATTTTCTTCATTTTTTGCTCTTGTCTTCGGATTTCATTCACTAAGCAAAAAGTTTTTTTTAATGAATTAGATTCTATTTATATTGATTCAAGGGTTTGTTAGAATCCCATCCAGCAGGGATTCTTAGTCAAAATAGGATTATCGTACGCTATAGAAAGATAAAAAATTCTATACTATATTTTCTAGATTTTAATTTCATTATATATGACGAGAAGAAGATTTTTTTATTTGCCTAATTTCACGAAAAAAAGAATTTCATCTTTTATCTTGTTAATAGAGACTTCTTGATCAATAATCAGGAATATAGAAAAAGGGTCAGATTTCCGATTTTATGTGACTTTTGATTCGTTATACAATTAGATCTTATGTCAACAAAGAAAACCCATTCGTCTCAATTTCACTTGTATTCCGATAAACGAATTACTTGTTTGCTCAAAATAATGGACTTAATGTTCTAATTTTGATTCAAAGGAAAGAAAGTGTGGAGTTGAAATAACTCACTCAGAACGCCTTTTAAAGGATTACGTGGTACGATTAGATCGAATAAACCCTTCTGGAATAAATACTCAGACGCTTGTGAACCTTCGGGTACTGTTTTATTCAATGTTTGTTCAATTACTCTTTTACCCGCAAAGGCAATGTAGGCATTGGGTTCGGCAATAATGATATCCCCCAACATACCAAAACTGGCTGTCACCCCACCAGTAGTAGGAGATGTAAGGATTGGTACATAGAATAACTTTTTATTTGATTGATAATCATATAAAGCAGAAGATATTTTAGCCATTTGCATCAAGCTCAAACTTCCTTCTTGCATACGTGCCCCTCCGGAAGCACACACTATAATAAGAGGTAGAAATTCTTTAGTAGCATATTCAATCAAACGGGTAATTTTCTCCCCGACTACGGATCCCATACTACCCCCCATAAACTGAAAATCCATAACCCCTATTGCTACGGAAATACCGTTTAATTGCCCTATGCCTGTTTGAACAGCCTCGGTTAATCCTGTCTTTCTTTGATAAGAATCGATACGATTTTTATAAGGCTCCTCCTCCGAATGAAATTGAATGGGATCCAGAGAAACCATGTCTTCATCCATAGGCTCCCAAGTACCCCGATCGATCGAAAGTTCGATTCTATCAGAACTACTCATTTTCAAATGATATCCACATTGTTCACAAAGATTCATTTTTGATTTAAAAAATTTCTTATAATTTAATCCATAACAATTTTCGCATTGAACCCACAAATGCTTGTATTTTTGAGTTACATCCAGATTAGTAGAACTTTGTCGTATACTCCTTCCGGCTTTTTTACTACTATTTCCACTTTTACCACAAATGGAACTAGAAATGTAATTGTTACTGGAATTGTCACTACCACTTACAATGTAACTATCAATACAGATTTGAGACTGAAGAT